AATAAATAAAAAAATAAATAAACGAATAATAAAATAAATATATTATTATTATATGAATATCATATTATAATAATAAAATAATAATAAAGAAATTCGAATGGTTATATATTGAAGATCGAATGCTTAGAATGAATGATTCATAAACAAAAACTCTATGGAATCGTGTAAGACGGAAAGATCCTTTGAATCCAATTCTAATTATTAGATTATATTGACAATTTCAAAAAACTGTTCATACTATGTTCATAGTATGATGGCAGTTGGGCACGTATGCCCCCATCGTCTAGTGGCCCAGGACATCTCTCTTTCAAGGAGGCAGCGGGGATTCGACTTCCCCTGGGGGTAGGGTACTACATAAGGAAGTTAATCATGGATTATCAATAAGCCTAAAATTGAATTGATTCTTCCTGGGTCGATGCCCGAGCGGTTAATGGGGACGGACTGTAAATTCGTTGGCAATATGTCTACGCTGGTTCAAATCCAGCTCGGCCCAATAATTCGCTCATCCACTATGAGATGAAGATATTTGCCCTCCAGAAAGGGTGGATACGCGGAAAAAAAGAGTCCAAATTTCTCCTATAGATTCCATTTTTTTATTTGTTTGCTCGATTTATTTGTTCTGGGAAATTTGGATCATGATAATAATCTAGATTCATATCACGATCTTCAAGTATAAATATTTAAGTATAAAGATGGATTCTCAATCGATTTTGAAATAAGGAAAAATTACGAGTAATTCATGTTGTTCTCACTAAAGTGCATATTCATGTGGATATCACGCGTCTCCGTTCCAACACGAAAATTCTAACTAGAAATGTTTTGAATCAAATCATAAAAAAATGGATACTGTAGATCTTAGTTCCCTGGGATTGTAGTTCAATTGGTCAGAGCACCGCCCTGTCAAGGCGGAAGCTGCGGGTTCGAGCCCCGTCAGTCCCGACAGATCCGATAACCAATATCTATAATTTATCAATTCATCTTTCCACTTTCTGGGAAAAGGAAGACAATCGAATTTCACTCTCAATAGGGATTCTTATGATATTCTTATGATTCTTAGTTCTTTTTTCTTTCCTTTTTCTTTTTGCATTTATTTCTCACTTACAAATTTTCATTATATCAACTAGGACTGATTGCTGGGAGAGATATGTGAATTGGTACTAGTACCATTTTTTTTTTGTAAGATCATACGTAGGATTCCAAAAGATACCATATTGGGTCTGGCTTTTCAATTTCTCACGTCTATCTAATGGAATAGAGTCCCACATGCTTCTCGGGAGTACATACACAAATGGAATTCGTTTCTTGTACAATACACAATTTTTTTTATTATAGTTACCCTGACAAAATACTTTTCAGATTAATCCTATCTCTCTTTCTGTCTCCGATTTTGTGCCATCTCAATCACTAAGACTAACTAATTTCAATTTGAAACATTCTATCTCATTCAAATTGCACGTTTAACTTTTCATATATGCGCCCTAGTACAACCCAAGAAAAGAGGAGAGGATATTAATAAAAGAAAGATCAAACAAGGATCCTGCCTTTTTAGACCTTTTTCGAGGTAATGAAGAATCTTTTTTTTCTTCTTTCTTTTTTTTAATTAAAATTAAAGCTAAAGTTCTATCAAAAAAGAATAAACATCCTAAAAAAAGAAAGAATTTGATAGAATATTCTATTCGATTTTTTGTACCAGAGCTCGTCTTTTTCACACTTTTCTTATTCGTCAAAGAAAAGAAAATCATTAAAAAAAAGGTATTTTAGAACTTAACTCCTTAATCCATTTTACTTCGATTTTTTATTTATTTTTCTTGTTTAGGGGGCAATGGAAGTGAAAAAAAAAGGAAAAGTGGTCAGATGAGACTTCATCAGATGATTGATTGTACAAGGAAGACGGTAGGTTATGGAAAAAAAGAATAAAACAAAAATGATAAGATAAATAAAGGAATTCTTGATTCGATCAGGAATTCTATTTTTTTTTTTTTTTTTTGGATTCAGTATGGATAAAAGATCTTCCTATGTTATACTATTCAATTCGCGACGGCGAATTGATATGATAGCTCAGATATTGTTATTCATGATATTAATCCGATTCAATACCATCAAGATGTAATTCATCCCATTGAATTTACAGGCGAAAAATGGATCATCTCTATGGGATTAAATCCCGAGTTATTGCGAAGTAAAAAAACGATGAGATTATGGAAGTAAATATTCTCGCATTTATTGCTACTGCACTCTTCATTCTAGTTCCTACTGCCTTTTTACTTATTATCTATGTAAAAACGGTTAGCCAAAATGATTAATTTGAATGAAACTTGACTTCTTTATCAATGATTGAAAAAATGGAAATAAAAAAGGATTCCAATTTCGTTTCTTAAATGAAATGAGCAGGCTAGAATCAGCAGTATTCGATGAAATTGGATAGTATGGTAGAAAGATTCATATATTTCTTTCTACCATGCTATACTATCTATTTATCTATTAGATTAGTGTTTTTTTGTAGTGTAGAAAGAAAGTTGTGCTATACTATAATAAAGATACAGACTTAATTTTATATAGACCAATCTACAATATGTATCTTCTGTTATGTACATAGGGACCCCAATTCTTTTTTTTGCTACATCTATTTGATTGATCGATTTGTATTGATTCTGATCAATCCGAAATAATCGAAAGGCAACTCTTACTTTTATTTTACAGTTCGAATTCCTAGATTTCGGATTATTTCAAACAGAAATCCAAGTATCCACCGAAAGAATCAAAGAAAGAAAAATGGTATGGGTATGACATATAATATATTAATAAAAAAAACCAACTTAGTAATCTTTTTTTATCATTTCCAAGAAGTAAAGTAATTAAATTGATTGACTGGTTGATAGATGATCCAAAGAGTTCTATGGTATGTAAACTTCTTCGAATTTCGAAAAGAAATAGTAAACCTCATTAATTGAATTTGTAACACTTAAACCATGATATGAAATGAGCCGAGAAAGCACAAATCCGGTTTCTAAAATAATAAAACAAGTGGTAAGTGCCAAATATGCGACTCGTCCGGGGCAAGATCTTATTATGTGTATATCTTGTTGAACAAGCACTATATCTATGTTCTTTCCTCTAGAAAGTACGTATCCGCTTAATATTAATAACAGAACGGCGGCTTTCTCTTGTATTTGGAGAAAGAAAGAGGAAAACAAAAGGGGTCCGTTGTTCCCCATTGTCCCTATATAATTTGTATAAGAGTCCATTCGGCGAAATAGAGAATTTAGAAAAAATCCGAAATATATTTCCTATCATCTATATTTCCTTTCGAAATATAAACATGGGAATTATTGAAATATCTCTTTGATTGACATTATTATCTTTAAAAACACTTTGCGGAACGATCTATAAAACAATTGATACAGTTTGATTCCTCATACTCAAAACTCAATTAGTTAAGTAGTATTTCTAGAGTCCACTTCTTCCCCATACTACAAGTGAAAGGGAAAATGTAAAGACTACCATTAAAGCAGCCCAAGCGAGACTTACAATATCCATGTGAATTATGTCCCCTATCTCTATAAATATGAAGGAATTATTCCATTATTGTTCACTAATACTAATAATAGTGAAATCAATGGTACAGAGTCAAAAAAGGATTCTTATTTCGGACTATTAATTAAATTTAATGAAGCAATTCAATAAAATATATTCCGCTTTTTCACAATTACTAATTATGAACTAGTTAGATATCACCTTCGGCTCTCTAATCGAATTCAAGGCCCAGTCAGTAACCACTACTTACTATAATCTTTCCTTGAATCCTAGACACAAGGATTTACAGAACTTGAACTTTTGAGAACCCCAGATGCTTAGAATCGAGTAAGTACGTATCAAGAGACCTTTGTCTCTCCTTCGGCTGGGGAATAATTCGGTGAGTTATAGGTTCTATCAGTCGATAAGGAATTTCGGGTCTTTTTTTTTATTAGAATCAGGCGACACCCGGATTTGAACCGGGGAAAAAGGATTTGCAGTCCTCCGCCTTACCACTCGGCCATGCCGCCAAAATGATACAAAATAGATGCAAATATTACCTCTTTGGGATGGATTACTGATTTTTTTTTATTGTACTCGCATTTTGAATCCCTTTTCCCTACTTAATTCCCTTCACTACTAAAAAAATCTTTCCTTTTTTTAGGATCCATACTTTTGAAAATATATATATATATATATAGGCTTTCAGTCACAAAAGTAAAAATTCATGATAAATTGAACCTTTAACTATAACTATTGACTTGACTGCGAATTTATGAACAACTCTTAGATTTGGATTTCAAATTAAGGTTCCCTAATGACATAAGAAAATCCAAATGATAACTAATCAGTATTGCGTCTGTTCAATAAAAAAGAATCTTTCTTATTTCTCCGCTTTTCTTTTTCTCAGTCTCAAATTCCATTATAACAACAATTATGAGTATATGTAAACCCCGAAACCAGAACAGAAATTACACAGACAATCGAGTATCTTATATATGATATATAGGTATCTGCGTGTGTTTAAGTTTACTATAATTAATAAATAGAACCCGTTTTACACTCGTATTTTTCGAATTCTATGAAATAGTACTAAATAGGTAAAAATATCTTTTTTCTCTGCAAATCTTTTTTTCACAATACAATAGACAGGGCAAAAAAGGTTAAGTAACAAAAAAATCAACTCTATATTGTTTCTGATTATTCTGTCTTTATCTCGGCGAAGGGACCAAATCTTGCATCTGTTTTTTTTTGGTATCCGATCGAATAGGAATATGTAATATCATAATAACGGTAGAAATAGAACGAAGGGATATTCTCTACAAAATTCTATACTATAAATAAATCGAATTAAGCGTTAAGCCACAGAATTTTTTTTCCAAGAATGTTTTATCAATTCCTTTCCTTTTGTATCTATTCTGTTGCAAATTGAAATTTGAGTAGAAAATTTTCTTTATTCCCCGTTCATACGGATTTCATACATTCTA